TGATCTCAATTGATCCCTCGTTACTGCTCAGAAGATAAGTAATAGGTAGGGATGACAGGATTTGAACCCGTGACATTTTGTACCCAAAACAAACGCGCTACCAAACTGCGCTACATCCCTTTCAATTGGTCTACAGTGTCATTGTAGAGAATCCCTGTCTTGTTTTCCACATCTTTATTTCCTACATTGATATACACAAACTATCTATTGATATACACAAACTATCTTATCATTTCTTCCTTCTTCCTTTTGGTCTCATATATCATATAACAAACATATAATATGGTAAAAGACTTATATAAAGTATGAAATAAATATGAAATCTACCACAAAAAATTAATATTTTTTAGGAATTTAAGGCGGAAATGGACGTATTTTTTTCTTTTAATAAATATCTATTTTGTACATTTCAATTTGAATTAGGAACTCCGCGTACAAGTGGTAAGTCATTAACTACATATACACATCCGGTCATATATGTATTACCATTATGTATTACAAATTACAATATACAATATACAATAACGAATACAGAAAGAGGAGTTTTTAAAATGCGAGATCTAAAAACATATCTCTCCGTGGCACCGGTAGTAAGTACTCTATGGTTCGGGTCTTTAGCAGGTTTATTGATAGAGATCAATCGTTTTTTTCCGGATGCGTTGATATTCCCCTTTTTTTCATTCTAGCTATTGATATGGGAAGGGGGAAGAAGATTAGAGATACAATCAAATATCTGTAACTAATCCCTACCCCTCCCTTCTTTTTTTCTTTGTTTTTTTTTCTTTTTTTACTTATTCTTTCTAAAAAAAAAAAAAAAAACAAAGAAAAAGCGGTTTCACCCTCAGTGAAACTATGAACTCGGGCTCAGGCTCAAATTAAATTAATAATAGAATGGAAATGCGGTGGTTGGGGCAACAATATCATACAAGATACTTAACTGAAAATGAAATACTGTACGGCAATTAAAAATTATAAATATAGTTAGAAATCATTATATTACTTATTATTTATTACTATATTGATTGCAACAAAATATTTCTTTCATAATTTGATTTCGAGTTACCTGCTTCTATTTTTGTGTCCTTTCTTCTTCCTTGCTTCGGGTCGGAAAATTAAAGAATTGAGTGAATCAAAAACCAAAGGAGGTTCATGGCTAAGGGTAAAGATGTCCGAGTAACGGTTATTTTGGAATGTACCAGTTGTGTTCGAAATCGTGTTAATAAGGAATCAATGGGCATTTCCAGATATATTACTCAAAAGAATCGACACAATACGCCTAGTCGATTGGAATTGAGAAAATTCTGTCCCTGTTGTTACAAACATACGATTCATGGGGAGATAAAGAAATAGATCGAACCGATCGCTCGTGTGTCAGTCTTCCAAGGAAGATGAAAAATTACATATTATATATAACAATATATATATATAATTTATTTGAATTTATTTTTTAATTTATTTAAATAATATAAAAAATTTATTTAAATAATATAAAAAATTTATTTAAATATAAAAAAATATAAACAAATAAATATAAAAAAACCAAATCCTATTTCGATCGGATCAAAGATGATGTAGAATTAAGAATATAGGATTGGGATTTTCAGGATAAGGAATAAACAAACCATGGATAAATCCAAGCGAATCTTTCTTAAATCTAAGCGATCTTTTCGTAGGCGTTTGCCTCCGATCCAATCGGGGGATCGAATTGATTATAGAAACATGAGTTTAATTAGTCGATTTATTAGCGAACAAGGAAAAATATTATCTAGACGGGTGAATAGATTGACCTTAAAACAACAACGATTAATTACTATTGCTATAAAACAAGCTCGTATTTTATCTCCGTTACCTTTTCTTAATAATGAGAAACAATTTGAAAGAAGCGAGTCAACCGCTAGAGCTGCTGGTCTTAGAACCAGAAAAAAATAGGTTGACTCTTCAATTGAATTGAATCAAAATAAAATTCCAATCCAAACTCAAATGCGGATTGACTTTTTTTTTTGTTCGAAAAATCGTAAAATCGAAATGTCCTGTCGTAAGAAAAAAAATGGGAGAAGAGGAATAAATATTTTTTATTTAACGTCTTTCTTCATTTTGATGACTTTATCATATTTTATCATACTAATTTCTACTCTACCTTCCCAGAGTTCATTCTCCAGGGAACTCCATTGAAACTATTCCAACGGATTCCTTCCAATCTCTTTATTTTATGATCTCATTGGAAATCATATAAAGACAACTCTTATTTAATATAGCTATTTGTGCAAGTATTTTACGATTAAGAAGTAACTGTCTCTTGTACAGATTGTGTATAAATTTACTATAACTTAAGTATACTTTATTCTCGCGAATTACTGCATTTATCCGAGTGATCCACAACCGACGAAAATCTCTCTTTTGTCTACCTCTATCCCGATGAGCCGAAACCAAAGCTCTTATTTTCTGTTGAGTAATAGTACGAGTAAGTCTTGAATGAGCCCCTCGAAAGGTTGATGCAAATAAACGAATTTTTGTTCTACGTCTTCGAGCTATATACCCTCGTTTAATTCTGGTCATTGAATAAATGAAACTTTGATGAATAACTAATCGATTTCCTTTCTTTCAGTTATTCCCTTCCCGTATCCTAGTCTATTAATAACAAAACGGATTCTTCCAATGTATAAAATTTAAATTCCAATGGCTTTTGCTACTATAACCTTCCCGACCACGATTTTTTTTTTTTTTTTCTAGGTGAAATGCCTAGAAAAAAATTGTATTGATATTAGGTATCAAAAACACATAAAAGTAGTAAATATAAATGGATATAGTGGGTTCCATCGTTTCTATGGTTACTTCTTAAACGGTGAGGTCCTCTCTATACACCGGAGCCCTTCTTTCATTTAATCAATGTTATTGTTAACTTGTACAGTTCACACTCTTTGGCTCTACCCATAATTATCCAGTACGAGGTCTTTCACAATGAGATCTACTTATACAGTAACGGTATTTAATTATGAAGATTAGCTGAGTAGCTGACCCTGTTAGTCCGTTCTTGCAAGAGTAAGGCATAATTTTTCTGCTTTTTAAAATAGTATTTCCCCTGCTTAATGGATATCATTTGCTATCAATGGAGAATTCTTTCTCATCTTAAATTTAAAACGAGTTGATTGGATTTGCACCAACGGAAACCATACATTTGATACCACAATAGAAGGATAGATCTTTTTGATTTTTAGATATTGAATGGAGTTCTTCCATTCTAGTCTATTCACTGGTACTGATCGTTGATACTGGATCAATTGTTTTCTTTCTTTTGTCCTAGCCCATGATCTGAACGAGTCGCACATACACCCTAGTACATGTTCCTCGTCGCTGAGGACATCCCCCAAGAGCGGGGGATTTCGTGACATTTCTGATTGGCTGTCTTGTGTTTCTAATAAGTTGTTTAATAGTTGGCATATTGAATCATATACATAATGGGCTGGTTTAGATCGATCTTAACCGGATGATTATGAATTATTTTATTTCTATATTAATAGATTAATGAATAGAATATTAAATCCGGTAAAAAGATAAAATCTCAAATCACCAATTCGTCTGAAATTTTTGTTATTTTTTCTTTTTTATTCAGTCGCTACAAGATCAACAATTCCATGAGCTTGGGCTTCTGTTGCTGACATAAAAACATCTCTTTCCATATCTTCGGATACAACCCATAAGGGTTTGCCTGTCCTTTGTACATAAACCCTTGTGACGGTTTCGCGCAGCTTCAAAAGTTCTTCCGCTTCCAAGATAAATTCTCCCGTCTGTGCCTCATAAAAAGAACTAGCAGGTTGATGGATCATTACCCTGATGATATAACATAATAAATGTTTATTCTATCTCGCATGATGATAAGGTGAAGAGATAAAGAATAATAAAATATATAATTGAACAACCGTACAGGCATCTTTTACGCATTGCATACGGCTCTATAATGGAATTCGTTTTTACCTTACTTAAATATCAAATAAATTAAATTATAGGGTCTATCAGACTCGGGTTGGTAAATGATCCAATAACCACCCTTCTTTTTGTTTTTGGAGTAGTTCAAAAATACTATGATGGCTCCGTTGCTTTATATATTTATTTCGTCTGTTATTTAGCAATCCCAAAGTTTCTTTTTTTTTCAAATAAAAAAACAAGATTTTTTTTTATTTTCATATTCTTTCATAACCTAAATATTGTTAAGAGCCTCCCGGCGTGAAAACAAAAAAGTTTGTGACGCTGAAATAGGCTTCCCGATAGATTAGATAAAATCGGAAATACCTTTTATCTCATACTACTCTTTCGATACATAATTTAAGGGTTAAAAAAATTTATCATATCGAATTCGAAGTGCCATGCTATTATTACTTAATATTCATATTTCATATAGCGCGAAGGCATAGTCTTCTTTTTTCTCTCAAATCAAATAAAAAACTCATTGGCGCCAAGCGTGAGGGAATGCTAGACGTTTGGTAATTTCTCCTCCGACCAGAATAAAAGATCCCATTGAAGCGGCTAATCCCATGCATATTGTCTGTATATCTGGTCGCACAAATTGCATAGTATCATAAATAGCTACTCCGGGTATTACCCATCCGCCAGGAGAATTTATAAACAAATATAGATCTTTGGTATCATCCTCTATACTGAGATATACCATAAGACCAATAAGTTGATTCGAGATCTCGCTATCAACCCCTTGGCCTAAAAAAAGTAATCTTTCTCGATAAAGTCGGTTGATTGGGATAAAGTTGTATCCCTTAGAAACCGTACATGCACCTTTTGATGCATACGGTTCAACAAAAATAACGAAAAAAAATAAAAGAATCAATGTGTAGATGTAGATTCTAGCGCTTTCTTTTATTTATTTTTTTTTTCATACCAGGCTTTTAACTTATAAAAAGGGGCTTTTCTTTCATTTTTCAAATTTCATTTTTCAAAAAAGATGGGTTTTGGCCTGTTTTGTTTATCTATAAAAAAAATTACTAAATTTATCTAACTAACTTTTCATTGATGTATTGTTTCATCGAGATACAATCTCAATCGCGATGTAATTTTCTTGTTCCTGAATGGGCTTCTTCAATTTTTTTAGGTTTATGCTCTACTCCGAGTAAAGATCCGCCCGATTTGGATTTGCACATATATGACAAATGCCCCAATACCACGTCCTTTTGCTACGACTTCCTTTTTACAATTTATTTCATGTCTTACAACAGATATTCAATGCATTCATCATATTACTCGATTGATTAAAAGTTTGAGATCACTTCTATTATAAATATATAAAGAAATCGAATATGATAGAAATAGTAAATAGAATATGATAGAAATAGTAATCATAAATAGATTTATTACCGGTTTTTTTCTAAACGGAGCCTGGATACTTCATTTTATTGGCCTAACCAAGATAACCATAAATTATTCTAATTGATAATATTAATCTGTATACCCTCCCGAAAAAATGGATCTAATTGAACTTCACGCTCCAAATTTTTGATAATTCAATCAATCTTTCTTGGGCGAAGGGGAGGATATCTCGATCGGGGAAGAGAATGGGGAAATACCATATGACCCAATATATCTGACAAGTCGCACTATACGTCAATCCACAATGCATCTTCCTCTCCAGGACTTCGAAAAGGTACTCTTGGAACACCAATAGGCATTAAATAAAAGAAAAATTAAGTACTATATCTCACTTTGATGTGAAAGCGTAACAATGGATTTAGTGTCCTACTAATATTGGCCTTTATCATATTTTATCCATAGATTGACTAAGTTCATAAAAAAAGATAAAGAAGACAAAATGAATAAAGGAAAATTATTACAAATAAGTCCTTTGAATGATGAACAAATATATATATGCATTCACTCATATAAAATGGTATCAACTCCCCTACCATTGCGTATTGGTACTTATCGGGTGTAGAATAGATCTGCTTCTTTTTGTTCCTACGAACAAAATAGTTTCATTATTACTAAAAGTAATTGAAAAGAATCAAACAAATATTAATTCTTTCCCCAAGATAATCCACTAAAAAGAGGGTCCACAGCATAGTTTTTTCCAATGCAATAAAGTTACATTGTGTCTATTTTTCATTGATAAAGGGGTATTTCCATGGGTTTGCCTTGGTATCGTGTTCATACCGTCGTATTGAATGATCCCGGTCGTTTGATTTCTGTCCATATAATGCATACAGCTCTGGTTGCTGGTTGGGCCGGTTCGATGGCTCTATACGAATTAGCAGTTTTTGATCCTTCTGATCCTGTTCTTGATCCAATGTGGAGACAGGGTATGTTCGTTATACCCTTCATGACTCGTTTAGGAATAACCAATTCATGGGGCGGTTGGAGTATCACAGGGGGTACTGTAACGAATCCGGGTATTTGGAGTTACGAAGGTGTGGCCGGGGCACATATTGTGTTTTCGGGCTTGTGCTTTTTGGCAGCTATCTGGCATTGGGTGTATTGGGATCTAGAAATATTTACTGATGAACGTACAGGAAAACCCTCTTTGGATTTGCCTAAGATCTTTGGAATTCATTTATTTCTATCAGGGGTGGCTTGCTTTGGTTTTGGTGCATTTCATGTAACAGGATTGTATGGTCCTGGAATATGGGTGTCCGATCCTTATGGACTAACTGGAAGGGTACAATCCGTAAATCCAGCGTGGGGTGTGGAGGGTTTTGATCCTTTTGTTCCGGGAGGAATAGCCTCTCATCATATTGCAGCAGGGACCTTGGGCATATTGGCGGGTCTATTCCATCTTAGTGTACGTCCACCTCAACGCCTATACAAAGGATTACGTATGGGAAATATTGAAACCGTCCTTTCCAGTAGTATTGCTGCTGTCTTTTTTGCCGCTTTTGTAGTTGCTGGAACTATGTGGTATGGTTCAGCAACTACCCCGATTGAATTATTTGGTCCCACTCGTTATCAATGGGATCAAGGATACTTCCAACAAGAAATATATCGAAGAATTGGTGCTGGGTTGGCTGAAAATCAAAGTTTATCTGAAGCTTGGTCTAAAATTCCCGAAAAACTAGCTTTTTATGATTACATCGGCAATAATCCGGCAAAGGGGGGGTTATTCAGAGCGGGCTCAATGGACAACGGGGATGGAATAGCTGTTGGGTGGTTAGGACATCCTATCTTTAGAGATAAAGAGGGGCGCGAACTTTTTGTACGTCGTATGCCTACTTTTTTTGAAACATTTCCGGTTGTTTTGGTAGACGGAGACGGAATTGTTAGAGCCGATGTTCCTTTTAGAAGGGCGGAATCTAAATATAGTGTCGAACAAGTAGGTGTAACTGTCGAGTTCTATGGCGGCGAACTCAACGGAGTCAGTTATAGCGATCCCGCTACTGTGAAAAAATATGCTAGACGTGCTCAATTGGGTGAGATTTTTGAATTAGATCGTGCTACTTTGAAATCCGATGGCGTTTTTCGTAGCAGTCCACGTGGTTGGTTTACTTTTGGACATGCTTCGTTTGC